ATACCGGGACTTTGCAATATTTGGTTGATCACAATTCGGTATATTCCATTTACTATAGAGGTTCCAAAATAGTTCATTATAGGGATGTTTCCAATAAAAACAGTTTGTTCTTGCATATTTCTACCGGTTTTCCAAATTAAGACCGCGGGTACATATAATTCAGAAGAATATGTGAGTGATTCATATACAGCATCTCTTTCTTTTATCAAGGGCTCTACCAATTGATATGTTTCCACAAATAATTGAAATTCAATTTCTTGATCTCTATCTTCAATTTTTGGAAACTTATGAAATTCTTCCGCCAAGCCCTGATTAATGAACCTAAAAAATCCCTCAAATTGTATCTGACTAAATCCAGGTATTGTGGACATTCCCTCATTTCCATTCTGGAGCATCTTAATCTGAAGTTTCCTCTTTATTGTTATTGAAAAATCCCATTATTGGCTTGGCTCACTATTCATCGAACCATATCGATACCGATCGATCTAGCAATGATGGAATGGATATTCTGTTTACTGAATCACATAAAATTTTAGCCAACTCTATCCATATATATCATACGTATGAACGGAAGCAAGACAGAGAAATAGAGGGCATTTTTTACGCAAGTTCGAATTTGAGCCAGGTACAAGTACAAATAGAAAGAGATGCAAATTGATAAAGCATTCCTGGTAAAAAGGAAAAAAATTCTGTCACTTAGTAGGTCAGGTCGCACTCTATCATTCTATCATAATGTCTATTTTCTATTCATATTGAATGTTGAATGAAAAATGAAAGCACGATGATCCTATATAGGATAGGGATATGCGCATAAGAGATAGACCCGGGCTCGGTATCCGCGTATACAAATTCCAGCTCTGGAGTTTACACTATTCTGGGGTTTACATATACACATATATTTTATTATTATTATAATTATAAAATAATATTTATTATTATTATAATTATATAATAATATAATAAATAATATATTAATTGAATAATATTTCAATAATAAATAATTCATAATTATAATTGATTTGATATTGATTATAATTATGAATTGATAATGATAAGATAATGATAATAAATAATAATTAGCAATTAGTCGTTAGTCGTAAATCAATTGGATTTTGTATCCATTAAGAAAATACAATACAAATGGAGATACAAATTTCAGAATTGTTCCCTAATTCAAACTAAGAAAAGTAAGTAAAGTAAAAGCAAGAGTAAAGAGTAATAAGTAACTAGTTAATGAAGTAAAGAGTTAATGATTCTAATTTGCCCTGAATTTTACAGTCTGTGAGGGGGGCCGGGAATCTTTTAACTTTTCTATAGAAAAGTTAAAAGAGAAGGTAAGCGACGCATATTTTGAGATACAATCAATCGAAGAAAAGAATCGAAACAGGATCAAATAAAATAACAAAACAAATACAAATAGGAATTCTTTTTTGGAAAAGTAAAAAGTATAAGTACAATGAGATTCAAGATCCAAAAATACAAGAAATTAAGAAAGGAAAAAATGCAATATGCAATAATAAATAATAATAGTATGTATTATGTATATAGAATAGAATAGAATAAATAATAAATATCAAATATATAAAAATATCAAATATATAATATATAAAATATAGATATAGATATATAGAATAAATAATATAATATAAAAGATAATATAGAATAAAATAAATATAATAATAGTAATATAGATAATATAGAATAAATATAATAATAGAATAAATAATAATAATATTAATATAATTAATATTTACTATAAATATTTACTATATATATATATATATATAGTAATAGAATAGTAATATAGTAATAGAATAGAATAAATAAATAATAAATAGAATGAATATATAGTAATAGGATAGAATAAATAATAAATAGAATGAATATAGATAAGATTTTTATCTATTTTTGATGGAATTTGGCGACATGGCCAAGTGGTAAGGCGGGGGACTGCAAATCCTTTATCCCCAGTTCAAATCTGGGTGTCGCCTGATCAACAAAAAAGACTTGGAATTTCTTAATCCTGCTGATCGAACTTGACGAATTCTTGCCTCACAAAAGCATAGGCAATAGGTCTACTAGGTCTGTCGATACTTGATTTATAGGACCCACGGGTCCTATAAAAGACTGTCATCTTTTTTATAAAAATCTGGGTTATGAGTGTGGCTCAAACAGGTACCAATAAATTTGAAGCAACCCAATCTTATTAATGATTGGTTTGAGCTATTCTGAATTGAAACAAATAAAAGGAATAGTGAGAATTCATTATAACTATATAACTATGAAAATAAGAAGTCGTAAATCTTGGTATCCAAAGGTTCCTAAGAGACACTCCATTTTGGCTCCTAAGGTTGAAGAAAGAATTTTAAAAAACACTATAAAGACTCCCTAATTATCTTACACAATACCTTTCTTAATTTTCTTAATATTGAGGTAGTGTCTACTAACCCTGTCTGCAATGAAATTCGATTAGATAGTTTACGCTGATGGTAAATTCATTTAAGAATTGTGGAAAGAACTCTGGATACAAAGTATCCAGACTCACGAGAGGCTCTGAGTGCTAAGAAATGAAATCAGAATACTTATTCTTCTTTGTCTTATTTTTTTTTTCTTATATCTCCCTTTTTCATATTTTTTTTTTTTTTTTACTTTATCTTTTTATTCTTTTCTTTATATTTTTTATTATTTTTTTATTAATTATTTTAATAATTCTAATTTAATCTTTATTTATTTATATTTAATTTTAATAAGAATATTTACTAATAATATTAATATTTAATTTAATATTTAATATTAATATAGAATATTTATTCTATTCTTTTTCTTTCTATTTCTATATTCTTATATCTATATTACTATATTTCTCTATATTTCTATATTTATTTTAAATTTGAATATATTTCATTTACTATTTATTTTTTATTTAATTAAAAATTATAAATTTTTTATTTAATTAAAAATTATAAAATTATAAAAATTATATATAATTATATTTTATTATTTTATATATATATATATATTATTATTATAATTATATTATAATTATAAATTATATTATATATTATATATATTATATTATTAATATAATATTATTATATTAATAATATATTATATTATATATATTATATATATATATATATATTATATATTTTTATATTTTATATTTTTTATATTTATATATTTCTTTATATTTTATATTTTATTTTTGCATTTCTCTTTCATTTTCAATTCTTTTTCTTTCAATTTCAATAGATTCTATTGAATAAGAAATAAAGGAACTTTTACGAGTGGATTCGTGAAATTTTTTCATCAATAATCGTAAGTAAGAATCCTATTTTGACTCTGCGCCATTGATTCCACTATAATTATGAATTAATAATGGAATAATTACTTCATTGCATCGAGATAGGGGACATCATTCACATGGATATAGTAAGTCTCGCTTGGGCTGCTTTAATGGTAGTGTTTACATTTTCTCTTTCACTTGTAGTATGGGGAAGGAGTGGGCTTTAGAGCTAGGAATATTAAAAATTGAATACTTTACTGAATAATCTAATTCTATCAATTGTGATCGTTTTGCCAAAGCTAAAGCTAAAAAAAAATAAAAATGTCTCTCTTTCAAAAGAAAAAATACCTTGACTTGGTATAGTTTATCTATATTCGTTATTCGTTTAATTATAAATTTTAAATTATTAATTATATAAAATTTTTAATTATATTTATATTTTATTATTTTATATATAAATTATATATATATTATATATTTATATATTAATTATATTATTAGTATATTATATTATTATTATATTTATATTATTATTATATTTTAATTATATTATATATTATTATTATATTTTATATTTTCTTATATTTTTATTATATTTTATATTTTCTTATATTTTTTTATTTTAGATTATATTTTATTTTTATATTCTATTATATTAGAATTCTATTATATTATTATAATATTATTATATTATATATTAATATAGTAGTATTATTATTATATTATATAGATATAGATTATTATATTATATAGATATAAGATATAGATTATTATTATTATATATTATTATTATATTATATAAGAAATATAATATATAAGATAAGAAATATAATATATAAGAAAATATAATTATAGATATAATAATAGAATATTATTTTATAATATTAATATTATTATTTTCTTATTATTTTCGATTTTTATATTATTATTTATTATTTTATTTATATTTTTTATATTTGAATATTTTTTATATTTGAATATTTGATTTATATTACTATTTTATTTCGATTTATATTTTATTATTTATTTATATTTCATTAATATTAATATAATTTATAATTATATTATATTATATTATATATTATTTATTATTTTCTTATTTAGATTTTGATTATAGATTTTTAGATTTCGATTTTTATATTTAGTATTTAATTATTTAGATTTAGTTTAGATTTAGATAATATAGATAGATATTATCTATATTATTCTATATAGATAGAATAGTTATAGTTCCATATAATATAGAACTATAGAATTATTATAATTATATAATTTGTATATTTATTTTATTTGAATTTGATATATAATTTGTATATTTATATTTGATTTTTTTGATTTGGATTTGTACGAAATATTCTACAAAACTCAATTGTATTCAATTGTATAGTATAGTGTGTGTGTAGAAAGAGCTATATATAGCTCTTTCTACACACACACTATATCAGATACTTATGATTCCAGCCCAATCATTTCATTTAAGACCTAAATAGAATTTTAAATCCTTTCTTTTGAATTTCTTCCATCATTGATAAAAATGAAGAATTCAAGTTTCATTCAAATTAATCATTTTGGCTGACTGTTTTGACGTATATGATAAGTAAAAAAGCAGTAGGAACTAAAATGAACAGCGCAGTAGCAATAAGCGCAAGAATATTGACTTCCATAATAGAATCTCTTTGTTTCACAATAATTCGGGATCTAATCCCATATAAACCATATAAAAGTGTACTCCTATCAATTCAAAGGTATGAATTGTATCTTGATGATACTAACCCGGATCAATATTGTTATTATGAATAACAATATTGATCTATCAAATCGATTTATCGTCGCGAATTGAATAGTATAACATAGGAAGATCTTTTACACATACTCAATAATATAGAATAAAAAAAAATTGAATTAAATAGAAAAAATAGGATTCTTTATTGTTATTTGTTATTGGATCAGATATTGGATCAGAAATCCCATTGAATTTTCCCACTTTTCCTTTTCTATCACCTATTCTTATACCTTTTCTATCACCTATTCTTATATACTTATATATACTTATCCAATCCAATATATACTTATCCAATCCAATTATTATTCCTTTAAAATTAAAATATACATAAAATTTTGAGGTATCTTCTATGGGTCATACAATATGCAAATACAAACACAGTAGTTGAAATGCTATGAAAAAAAGAAAAGGACGAGTAAAGTATCAAAAATCGAAAAAATATATATATATATATAATATTCCAACAGATTTATTCAAAAAGGGGCGTTGCTTGGTTGGTCTTTTATTTTATTTAGTATCTTCCTTCTTGGATTGGAACTAGAACACATACATAAAAATGCAGTGTGCTATTTGGATGAGAATGAAATAGATTTTTTTTGTTTTCAATTAGTCATCGCGGACGCACAAACAAAGTTTGTTCGGACCTAAAAAAGGTGTGGTTTCATCTGAACCCGAAAAGTACTCTGTCGAGATAATTAGATTATTATGTGAAATTCGTTGTGTATCGTACAATAAACGAAGACAATTTGTGTCTGTACTCTCGGTTAAAATATGTAAAATATGGACACTCTATTCCATTTCGTTGATCACGAAAAGAACAATGGATACTCTATTCCATTTCGTTGATCACGAAAAGAACAACTGAAAAAGAAAATAAGACGAGTATGGTCGCTCTTAAAATACTGAATATAGTCTATCTTACTCTAATAAGAAGTAACGATTTTACAAATCTACATTTCTCCCTTACCAATCAGTACTAGTGTACTAGTGGAAGAAATAGAAATTTCCATATTTGTCTGATGAGAAATGCGAAGCGAAAACAAAATAAATAAGGATTACCCCCAGAGATTCGATTTCGTTACCTGTCCTCCCTTTTCCGTTAAGGGGAGAGATGAATTTATCAATTCATCGGATTCTAGTTCGGGACTGACGGGGCTCGAACCCGCAGCTTCCGCCTTGACAGGGCGGTGCTCTGACCGATTGAACTACAATCCCAGCAATATGTAATATGTATGGCATACATAGTCTTATGATTTCAGAAGAGCATTCTATTTGTCGTATTGTAACAGAAACAGGAATTCCATATGTATATCCTATTCACATAGATATGGACTTGCGTGAGAGTGGCCCAGATTGCTAGAAATATATGGTTATTTTCTTGTATTTACTGTATTGAAAATAATGGATAATCCATTCTTCCATGAGAAATGAAGAATTCAAATCGTTAGAAAAAAAATGGGCTATTTTGATTTCTTTATACGGATTATACGGATCCGGCATTTCAGTTTCTAGAGGACAAATTGGTTAGATCTTATTCATGGAGCGACGAATTCTTGGGCCGAGCTGGATTTGAACCAGCGTAGACATCTCGCCAACGAATTTACAGTCCGTCCCCATTAACCGCTCGGGCATCGACCCAGGAAGAATGAATTATAGGTTTATTTATAATACATGATCAACTTCCTTTCGTAGTCCACTACCCCCAGGGGAAGTCGAATCCCCGTTGCCTCCTTGAAAGAGAGATGTCCTGAACCACTAGACGATGAGGGCATACCCGCCCGACCGTCATCATACTATGACAATAGTATGAGTAGTTTTTTAGAATTGTCAATGTCAATATATAATTATAATCAAATCTATGGCTAGATCCGAAGAGTCTTTCCTATTTTTATATTATGATTCTATTTTTTTTTTTTTTTTTTTATTTGATGATTCGTTCATGAATGAGCTATCCCATAAATATTCTATACTTTTTCCTAGAACTATATCTATAACTAGTATAACTAGAAAAAACTATCAAACCATATACCATAACTATATCTATAACTAGAACTAGAAAAGAAACTATCAAACCATAAACCATACATAAACCATAACCATATCATACATATCATAATATATAACATAATATAGTATATTATATATTTATATATATATTAATATTAATATATATATAAATATAATATACTATTGTATTAGTATTTAGTATTATATACTATATATATGTATATGTGATGTGATATATGTATATGAATGTATATGAAATATGAATATGATATATATATATATATATATTGAATATTGATATAATTTATTGATATATATATATATTATTATTCTATTCTAATATATTCTATTCTATTCTAATATATTCTAATTATATAATTATATAATAATATTAATTATATATATAATAATATTAATATAATAATATTTATAGAATTATATTAATATTATATACAAGAAATTATATATAAATTATATAAAATAAATATATAAATATATATTTATATAAATAAAAAATAAATATAAATATATAAAATATAAAAGAAATATAAATTATAGAATTTATATTCTATTATCTTATTATATCTTATTATCTATTATATAAATATATAAATATAAATTATATAAATAGAAATTATTAGAAATTAGAAATATAATGAAATTTCTAAATATAAAATATAATTAGAATATAATATTCTAATATATAATTAGAATATTAATATTTATATTATATAATTAATATAATTATATTAATATAAATTATATTAATTATATAATATAAATAATATAAATATAAAAATATAATAGAATAAAAAATATAATTCTAAAATTCGAATTTAGAATTTATAATATTCTATTAATTTAGAATATTCTATTATAGAAATAGAATTAGAATTCTAATAATTATAATTCTAATATAAATATAGAAATATAATAATAATAATATAACATATAATATATAACATAATCATAATATAAATATAATAAATATATAGAAATATAATAAAATATAATTAGAATAATAATAATTATTATTATATAAAATATGAATTATGATATGAATTATATAATAATTATATAATATAAATAATAAAATCGAATTATAATAATAATTATCAATTATAATAATATATAAATAATTAGAATTTATAATATAATAATAAAATATAATAATAATAATTCTAATTATTAATATAAAATATAATAATAATTAGAAATTAATTCTAAATTCGAATAATTAGAAATTCGAATTTAGTTAGAATATAGAAGAATTTAGTTAGAATATAGAATATATAGAATTAGAATATAATTCTAATATTCTAATATATAGAATATATATATATAATATATTCTAATATATTCTATATAATAATAATAATAATATTCGAATTTCTATATTTCTATATTCTATATATTCTATATATTATAATTATAATATTCTAATATAATCTAATATAATATATATAATATATAATATTAGAATAAAATAATAATATATATTATATATAATATAAATATAATATAAGAATAATTTATAATAATATAAGATATAAGATATAATAATATAAGAAATATAAGATATAAGATATAATAATATAAGAATAATATAATATATATATTATAATATATAAAATATATAATATATATAATATAAGAAATATATATAATATAAGAATAATAATATATAAGAATAATAATAATATAATATATATAATATAAGAATAATAATATATAAGAATAATAATAATATAATAAATTATAATTAGTATTATTATATAATATTAATATATAATAAATAATATATAATAAATCAATATATAATAAATAATAAATTCAATATTCAATTCAATATATAAATATAAATAATAATATAAATATAATGATAAATAAATAAATAGAAAATATAAAAATATAAATAAATAAAATATAATTATATAAATTATATAATAAAATATAATATAATAAAATTATTAATCTAAATTAATATTTAATATAATCAAAAATCATATAAAAATAATATGTAGAATATAATAAAATTAGAATTAAAATTAATAATAAAATTAATAAAATTCAAATAATAAGAAATTCGAAATATAAAAATTTCGAAATATAAAAATATAAATAATATTAATTATTATATATTATAAATAATATTAATTTTTAATAAATTATAAATATAATAAATATAAATAATATTAATATTAATAAAATAAATAGAAAATAAAGTATTAAAAAGTATGAAAGTCTTTATATTTTGATTTTGATATTTATAAAGTATAAATAGTCTATCTAAGAAAAGTATTTATGTATTGTATTTATGCGTTAAAGTAGAAGGTAATAATAAGAAAGTAGAATTCTCATTTCATTAAATAATGAAATATAATGATAACGAAACAAAGTATAAGATCCTTTCAGCTTAGGGAGTGATTAGTCAGACAGAAAAAAGAGTCAAACTTTCATTTCTTTTCTTCAATTTGAACTCATTGCTTCGTTCAGCGTTCAGATGAGTTATGCCTATCGCTATCTCACACTAAGCAAAAAAGGATTTCAATATTTTCTCTTTATATCTTTATAAGAAATAAGAATTCGGTTCAGGTTACGAATCCCCCCATCACAGATAAATCAAACTGATTGATTCATTATGATATGCAGTAGACTCATAATCATAATGGAAGATGAAGATAAGATGGCTAATTCATGAATTGAAGAAAACGGGCCCTTTTAACTCAGCGGTAGAGTAACGCCATGGTAAGGCGTAAGTCATCGGTTCAAATCCGATAAAGGGCTTTTTCCACTCAACTCAAATCTGAGTCTTCTATTTTCAGCGGAAAATAGAAATTTTTTTGATATTTGTAATTTGATATTTGTAAAAAAAAAATAAAACGACTACACCACACCATTATGATTAAAATGAGTTCTGATTA